ATAGTAATATAATTGCTGGAGTTAGTATAATTGTAGATAAAGTTGAATAAGTTAAAATAGAATTAGAGTTATGGTTAGGGTTTATAGAATAAGTTTGTTTTCTATTTACTAGTACTGAAAATGCAATATTTAAATAAAAGTATAATGACATAAGTGATAATAAAAGTATTGATAATAAAATAATATTAGAATACTGAATTATTGAAAATAGTACTACTAGTTTTGGGAAAAATCCAGAAAGAGGAGGAAGTCCAGCAATAGATAAAATTATTAGTATGAATCTTATTTGAATAAAAGTAGGAAGTTTTATTAATGAGTTACTATTAGATGGTGTGTTTATAGAATAGTAAGTTATTATAATAAAAATTGGAAGGGTGATTAATAAGTATAAAAAGAAATATAGTGTTGCTGTAACATTTATATTGATAGAATATGGAGCTATTATTCATCCTATATGAGCAATAGAAGAGTATGCTATTAAAGATCGTATATTATTTTGATTTATACCTAATCACCCACCAATAAAAATATTTATTAGTACTACAGCGAATATAAAGATTTGAAGAGGCTTAATATTAAAAAAAATAATTATTATAGGTGCAATTTTTTGTCATGTTGCTAAAATTGTTGATTGTGCTCAAGATATAGCTTTTATTACTGATGGGAATCATATATAACATGGAGATGATCCTAATTTTAATAAAATTGATAATGTTAATAGTGGTGCGATTACTAATATAAATGGATTTATTTTATTTCATATAAGAAATCTTGAAATAATTATAAGTGCAGATGCAAAGGCTTGGTTAATGAAGTATTTTACAGCTGCTTCACATTCTAAATTCGTTTTAGAATTTAATATAATAGGAATAAATCTAAATATATTTAACTCTATACTAATTCATAAGCATAGTCAGTTAGAGCTTGATACTGCTATTAAGGTTCTCAAGATTAATAATATTCTAGAAAGGAGAGTAATGGAGGTAATATACATAAAGAGTTAATGGAATTGAACCACTCATATAAAGTTAGAAGCTTTATTTTGCCCAACTACTCTTAAGATATTCAGTTAATAGAACCTTCATTTCATTCATGAATTAAACCGAGTAATAAAATTAATATGAGAAAGTAGAATGTGAACATAAATCTTCAGTCAGTTAAAGTAGATATAATAATTGGAGTGGGTATTAATAATACAATTTCAATATCAAAAACAATAAAGATAATTGCTAGTATGAAGAATCGTGTGGAAAATGGAATTCGTGCATAACTATAAGGGTCAAACCCACATTCAAATGGAGATGATTTGTGACGATCGTTGGTTGATCGAAGGAATAGAAAATATGAGATAAAATATACTAATATAGGAATAATACATGATAGAATAAAGATGTATGACATAATGTACATTAACTAGAAACAAACTGATTTCTTCTGATTAAAAGCCAGATGCTTATTATACAAGCTCTCTAGTTAAGTGCTAGAGTAAATACTCATGTTTAACGACATCAATGTTATCCGTTAGTCCGGCTTAGCACTAATTTACTATAATTATTAAGGGTATTATTAATATTAGGATAGATAAAGAAAAAGGTAAGAAAGATTTTCATGTTAGTATTATTAAAAAATCATATCGTATACGAGGAAAGGAAGCGCGCACTCAAATAAAGATTGACGATATTACAATTGTTACAATAATTTGAAAAATTGATAACACTTTAAAAATTATTGAACAAAATAATACTGCAGTTAAAAGTCTTATAAATAAAATGCTACAATATTCAGCTATAAAAATTAATGCAAATATTCTAGATCCATATTCTACATTAAATCCTGATACTAGTTCAGATTCACCTTCAGCAAAATCAAATGGAGCTCGGTTAGTTTCAGCTAAATTAGTAATAAATCATACTAAAGCTACTGGAGCTAATATAAATATAATTGGGCTTATATTAAGGGTTACTATAGAATTTATATCTATTGTGAGTATTAGAAGTAGAACTGATAGTAAGATTAAGGATATTCTAATTTCGTATGAGATTGTTTGTGCTACTCCTCGCAGAGCTCCTAAAAGAGCGTATTTTGAATTAGAACTTCATCCAGCTAAAAATGTAGCATATACATTTATAGCTGAAACACATAGAAAATATAAGATTCTGTATTGAATTCATATAGCTGGATTTCTATGAGGAAAAATAGCCCATAAAAGTAATGAAAGAAGTAGTCTTATAATAGGGGCTATAATAAATGGTGACTTATTTGCATTAATTGGTAATATTTGTTCTTTTAAGAAAAGTTTTATAGCATCTGCTAATGGTTGAGGTAGCCCTATTAATATTACTTTATTTGGTCCTTTACGTAGTTGCATATAGCCTAATAATTTTCGTTCTACTAGGGTGTAGAAAGCTATAGCTATAAGAGCTATAAGGAAACTAATAATTACAGAAATAGAGGAAGATAAATTCATTGATAAAAGGGGAGTATCCCCATAATTAGGGTTTAAACCTAATGCACTAATCTGCCATAATACCTTAAGCTATTAAATGAGTCGAACATTTTATTTAGGGTTTCAAAACCTAATGTTACCAAAACTAATAACTTGCTACTGAAATAAATTCTCTAATTAAGTGCAAATTAACTGTTCTATATAAAACTAAGTTGCAACTAATAGGTGAAATATTCATATAGAGGTCCTAAACCAATTGCACTAATCTGCCAACCTATTATATGATATATGAAAATTAATTTTGTTTCCTATTATAGGTTTTACCTAGGTCCTTTCGTACTAGAGGCAAAGTGAATAGTGTTAAATAAAGATAGAATCTAACCTGGCTTACGCCGGTCTGAACTCAGCTCATGTAAGAATTTAATGGTCAAACCTACCACCTTAAACAACTACTGCGTCATTTAGGTATCTTAAGCCAACATCGAGGTGCCAAGTATTTCTGTCGATATGAACTCTTTAGAAATTTTAGCCTGTTATCCCTAAGGTAGCTTAATTTTTTGGTTAGTTTAGATCAAAAAAGGAATTATGTGTCTTTTGTTATATAGGTTGTTTTATGGTTACCTAGATCGCCCCAATCGAATATAAGTGTAATGATTTTACATAATTTATAAAGCTCTATAGGGTCTTCTTGTCTTTTATTTATATTAAAGTCTCTTCACTTTAAAGATAGGTTATTTTTAGAAAATAGAGACAGCTAATATTTCGTACTCCCTTTCATTCTATCCTACTATTAATAGGCTAATTATTATGCTACCTTTGTACAGTTAGTATACTGCAGCCATTTAAGATTTCATAGGGCAGGGAAATACCTATAATATATTATCTATAGGAAATGTTTTTGTTAAACAGTCGAATATTATATTTGCCGAGTTCCTTTATTTAGTTTAATAAAATACTAATGTATACATTATAATTATTACTATCAATTTAGTAATTATTCTATTATATAAATTCATTTAGTTGTTATATATCTTAAAATTTTACTACGATGAAGTATTGATGGTTGGCTGTTTTTAAGCCTACTTATTTTAAAATAATTTAAATAGATTATTTTATAGACCTTATAATCTATAACTTAAAATTCTATTATAGATGCTTTATTAAATAAAATTAATAGAAATCAGATATATATCTATACGGATGGTATGTAGCCTCTGTATAATTATTTTTAGCTTATATTGAAACATAAGTCTATAGGTTCTAAACAATAATTTATACAGCTCATTAGACATTCGGATCTAGATATTCTACTTTAAGCTTGTTTACCCATTATGCAAAAGGTACATATTACTTACTTTTTATTATTAAGCATTCCATTACTGTACTTAAATATATATAGTATATGTTCTTTATTATATTAAAATTAAGAGGTTATAATATATTATAATCAAATTAAATAATAGCTATTTTCTTTTTAGTGTAAGTAAAAGGCATTAATATATGCTATAATTTGATAGATGCAATTTCCATTACACCTACTATGTTACGACTTATCCGGTATAAAGGAGTGACGGGCGATGTGTGCTTGTCTTAGGTTCAAATTCATATTACTATTTTAGTAAAATTACTATCAAGTCCTAAATGTTAAATTAACTATTAATTTAAATTTACTATAATATAGGCTGTGACCCATATTTTCCCTCTCAATAAGCTGCACTTTGACCTGACGTAATTTTGTTAAAATTATTATAGGGTGCTTTAGGGGCCTATTGGACGGCAGTACACAAGCTGATATCAAGAAAGGGTAAGTTTTATACGTGGACTGTCGAATTATAATACAGGTCCCCCTGATTGAATAAGACACCGCCAAGGTCTTGGGTTTTTAAGCTATTGCTCGTAGTCTCCAATCTTTATAATTAATTAGAAATAAAAGGGTATCTAATCCTTGTTTTAGTTAAGAGTTTATTTTTGATACTTAGGGGTCATCATGTATAGAAATTTGACCTTTAGCTAGATTTATTGTATCTTTTCTGATTTTACTTGTTAGAAATCTGTCGTTTAACCGCTGCTGCTGGCACGACTTAGGCTAATTATTAATTTTAAATTGTTTCATACATTAGTATATTATTACAATTCCAACCACTGCTATTTAGGAGTAACTCATATATGTGATACCTATAAAATTTTAGTTTAACTTTATTTTAAGCATAAGAAATGTTAATTATTACTAATTTTTTAGTCAGAATCAAACTAATAGTAAGAGAGAAAACTCATTTTTGGGGTATGAACCCACTAGCTTTATTAGCTGATCTTACTAGAAAGTAATATTATAGATATACTTTTAATTTTGCAGGTTAATGTTGTTATTTCAACTACACTTTCTATAACATAATTAACTCTGGCTTCATAATAATAAATAATGACGGCGTGAAATGATATATTAATAAAAGTATGTCTTTTTTTGTTATTGCTGGGTAAGAGTTAGAGTAGTTATTAGACCTTCCATGATTGATTGCTGAGTATATATATAATGAATAACCTGCTGTTAGAAATCTAATTAGACCTAGTGCTATTATACTATATAAGGATTTATGTGTAACTGAAGTTAAAAGTATAATTTCTCTTATAAGATTAATAGAAGGAGGGGCCGCTATATTTATAATTGTAAAGAGAAATCATCATAATGTTATGATTGGACTAAAAATAAGAACTCCCTTAGATAGAAATACTCTTCGAGTTCTTATTAATTCATAATTGATATTAGCTATAATAAATAAAGCTGAAGACCTAAATCCATGGGCGATTATTATAGCTATTGCTCCTATTAGACCCCATTTAGATGAAGTTATTACTCCAGCAATTATTAATCCTATATGACTGACAGATGAATAAGCAATTAATGATTTTAAATCTGATTGGCGTAAGCAAATTAATCTAGTAATGATCCCCCCAATAAGAGAGATTCTAATAATAATAGAGGATATAGATTTATTAAGTCATGGGAATAGACTTGATATACGAATTGTTCCGTAACCACCTAATTTTAATAAAATTGCTGCTAGAATTATTGAGCCTGCTACTGGAGCTTCTACATGAGCTTTAGGTAATCATAAATGAGCTAAAAACATAGGTAATTTAACTAAAAACCCAATTAAGCAGATAAATCATATATAGTTATTTAAATAAGGGTAAATAAATGTAAATCATATAGATATTTCATAAGAATTTGTAAATTTACAAATTGATAAAATACTTATTAATATTGGTAAAGAAGCCATAATAGTATATATTATTAAATAAATTCTGGCTTGTAATCGTTCTGGCTGATAGCCCCATTTTATAATTAATAATATTGTAGGAATTAAAGATGCTTCAAACCAAATATAAAAAATTAATAAGTTCCTTGATAAGAATGATAAAAGTAAGATTAAATTAAGTAATATAATTATAGGAAGAAATATTTTTACATTAAGGTCAAATCACTTAATTTTTATTCTTGCTATAATTATTATAGCAGAAATTCATATAGTTAGCATTAATAAAGGTATTGATAGTTGATCTAACATTGACCATTTTCTAATTTTATAGAAAAACATAGATTTAGAAAGTATAGGTAGTATTAATATAGAAGTTAGTATTAGAATTATAGGTTTAGATACTCAAGAGTATTTATTAATAAAAGTTGATAAAATTAAAGGTATAAGTAATTTTAGCATTTTGATAAGTTTAGTCTTCTAACTAGGTCATTACCATATTGTCGGGATATTAATACAAGTAAAGTTAAACCAAGTCTTGCTTCACATGCTCCAATAGTTAATATTAAGATTCTAATAATAGCATTATTAGAGTTTATTAATATTATAGTGTTTATTAGTAATATAAGGGACCCTAAGGTAATAGCTTCTAAGGATAGAAGTGTTAATAATAAGAATTTATGATGTAGGAGTAAGTTAATAATAGTAATTAATGGGATAATAGAAATAATTATAGATTGGTACTTCATTGAGTAAGGATTTTTATCTTCTTTGATTTACAAGACCAGTGCTTCTTAAAGCTTCTTTACTCTCAGAAAAACTATAATAGGATCTTTGACACCCAAAGTCAATATTTTTTTTAAACTATTTTCTGACATAACAGCTATTTGTATCTTTAGCATGAAAATCTAATGTGTTATATTACACTATATGTAATATTTAGAAGGTTGCCCTAATTTACCTGCTTCAAAGGTATGATTTATTTAATCTATCTAAATTAAATTATACACATAACAAATGTCAAAGTGAGAATTGAAGAAGTTAATAAAATTGATGTAGGTCTATATTTTATAGTTATATAGGGTATGTTAGAAGATTTAGTAATGGCTCGATGAAGGCCTATCCCCCCACAAATCTCTAATCATGAATGATCAATATCTTCTAAGTAGAATTTAGAAATAGAAAAATAGTTAAATATAGGAATTTGCGTTGATACTGGTGTAAGATATCATATATTAGCATTTATATTTAAAGTAGGGTATTCTACATCCGCATTATAAGCATTTCAAATATATGCTAAAAACACTCCTACTAGAGTAATAACTACTGGTGCAGTTATTATTCTAGGCTCTATAATGACATGTTTATCAATAGAAGGTATTAATCATCATAATAATGTGCCTGACATGATTGAAGGAAGAGCTAGAAGTAATATAGGATTAGTTACTACTTTAGGTTCTGTTGGTGAATAAAGATGAGGCCCTATGTAATTATTACATAGAATAGAGTATATAAAACGAACTCCGTAGAATGATGTAATACCTACAGATATATATAGTAAGACTATAATTACTGAACTATGAGTACTAAATATAGATAATTCAATAATTGCATCTTTTGAATAAAATGCGGCTAGAAAAGGAAAACCTGATATAGCTAGATTAGCCACTAAAACGCATGATGCTGTTATAGGTATATATTTAATTAAATTTCCTATTCAACGTAAATCTTGTCTATGTATATAGTTTCTAATTAAAATACCAGCACAAATAAATAATAAGGCTTTAAATATTGCATGGACTACTATATGAAAATATGTTAATCAAGGCAAATTTAAACCAAGAGAGCATATTATTAAGCCTAATTGACTTAATGTAGATAAGGCAATAATTTTTTTTATGTCTCATTCAACACAAGCACATAAGCCTGATATAATTATAGTTATTATAGCTAAGTATAACAAAATTGTATTAAATAGATTTAATTTATGTAAAAAAGGATAGAACCGCACTAGTAAAAATACACCAGCTGTAACTAATGTAGAGGAATGAACTAAAGCAGATACAGGTGTCGGAGCAGCTATAGCTGCTGGTAATCACCTTCTAAATGGTATTTGAGCTCTTTTTGTTATTGCTGCACACATAATTATAATAATCTGTATATTGGAAATAGAGTTATTAAATCACATATTTATAATATCTCAATGACCTTGATTTAGTGTAAGAGCAATAGATAAAAGAATTATTACATCCCCAATTCGATTAGTCATGGCTGTAATTATACCGGCTGCTAATGATTTAGAGTTCTGATAATAAATAACTAAAATAAATGATACAATTCCAAGCCCATCTCAACCTAATAGAAGGACAATCAAATTAGGTAAATAAATTAATAAGTTTATAGATAAAACAAATAAGAGCATTAAAATTGTAAAACGGTTAATAAATTTATCGTCTTTTATATATGACTTAGAAAAATTTAATACATTTGCAGAAATAAATAAAACTACTGAAGAAAATAAACATCCTTTAATATCTAGAATTATAGGAAGTGTGAGGATCCTTCTACCTAGATTAATTAATTCTAATTCAATTAAAATTATCTTATTAATATAAATTAGTCACAGAGCTGTTGAAAAAGCCCTTAAAGCTATAAAGAATAATAGCTTTGGGGCATATGAGTAGATGTTTGACTTTACCATGAACTTGTACTTCTAGTACTACTGACACCACAAATCAGTGGAATTGCTTATCCTAACAAGTTAAAAGTACTGTTATAAAAAGGCTAAATAATGTTATCAGTATAAGTGAGAACTATAAAGCTTTTTATTGTTTTGTTTATTAGTAATAAACCGTAATTTATCTTTCTTAATTTATTTAAACATATAAGATTTTTAATAGAAAATTTTTAAAACTATTTGCCAAAATCAAAACCTTAATTGCCAAAATCGGGACCTTAGGTGCCAAAATCGGGACCTTAACCCCCCAAAATCGCACCTTAGCAAGCGAATATTAGTCGTGGATATATATTTTATTAAAATTATTAAGGATTTTAGAAGATTTTAAAAAGTTGTCAGATAATGGCGTAAAAATACCCAAAATTAGCTAAATTTGTCTGTATTTACTTTAATAATTCTCCAAAATTAAAAAAAAAATTTTTTATAGATTCTCTCATCGGGCTCCCCACTATTTTTTTTTTTTTTTATTTAATGGCGTAATTGATGTTACGTTGGGTGGGCTATTAAGTACGTTATATATATATATATATATATATATATATATATATATATATATATATATATATATATATGTATATATATAAATATTAAAATAATATATAAATATTTTATTGTATAAATAAAAAAAAAAAAAAAAAAAAATAGTGGTGGTGTATTAAATGAACAATGGCTTGGCCTCTTTTTGAGCCGAAATCAAATTGCAATAAATGCTATTGTTATTTAATTAATTATGGTTAATGGGTATGATCATCTGTATATAATGATAAGAGAAGGCAAAAAATATATGCTTGAATAATGCAAATTGCGATTTCGAATAGAATGTATCCTATTGATACTAGAGTTAGAAGGATGGGATAAAAAGATATTGAAAATATAGCTGTTGATAAGTAGAAGCCAATTAATGCTAATACAATATGACCAGCTGTTATATTTGCTGCTAGTCGAAAGGATAGGGTTAAGGGTCGAACTGAAATTCTAATGGTTTCAATTAACACTAAAAATGGATTTAGTCAGTCAGGTGCTCCAGATGGTAGAAGGTGGGCAATAAATTCTTTTTTATTATTTATTAGCCTAGATGAGATTGATGATAATCATAAAGGTAGTCCAAAGATAAGTGTAAAGATTAGGTGGGATGTAATTGAGAATGAGAATGCAATTAATCCTACTAGATTAAGTCTAATAATAATCAGAAATAAAGATGATAGGATAATTGGGTAGCCTTTTAAGATTTTTCTTTTTGTGCGTATAGTTTGTTCAAATATTACATATAGAGGTTGAGTTAAAATTGTAGGGGATCGGGAAATTGATGGTCATACTGATGATATAGTAAGTAGTAGAATAGTAAAGGGAAGAGTAATAATAAATGTATTGATTAATTTATTAAATGCAGTGAAGGAGTTAAATTGGTAACTATCAAAAGATGAAAAAATATCTATTAGCATCAAGATTTAGGTATTGTCCTATATTTAGCTTTGAAGGCTAATAGTTTAATTAACTTAAAATCTTATTTTAGGAGGGAGCTTCAAGAGGCAATAGTCAACGGTCTAATAAGAAAAAATGAGAAGTAAGTGATTGTAGCTATTTGGCCGATTAGAATATATGGATCATCTACAGGGCATCCTCCAATTCATGTTAAAATTAGAAATGAGGATGAAAAAATTCAAAATATGATTTTTCTAGATGGGTAGTAATTTATAGAATTGAGTGTAGGTAGTTTTATTAATGGTATAATATATATAATTAAAATGCCTGAAAATGCGGCAATCACTCCTCCTAATTTGTTTGGTACAGATCGAAGGATGGCATAAATTCATAAAAAGTATCATTCTGGTTTAATGTGAGCAGGAGTTACAGAAGTGTTTGCTATTAAGTAGTTTTCTGGATCTCTAAAGTAGTTAGGTGCGTATATAATTAGGACCATTAAAATTATAGATGCTATAGTAAATCCTAGAAAGTCTTTTACTGTATAGTAAGGGTGAAATATAATACGATCTGAATCTCCTTCAAATCCTAGAGGATTTTTTGAGCCTGTTTGGTGTAAAAATATTAAATGGAGAACAATTGCTCCTATTATTGCAAATGGTAAAATAAAATGGAAAGAGAAGAATCGATTTAGGGTTGCATTATCTACAGCAAAGCCTCCTCAAATTCATTCTACTAGTGACTGTCCAATATAAGGGATTGTTGATAGTAAGTTAGTAATTACTGTAGCACCTCAAAATCTTATTTGTCCTCATGGTAGTACATAGCCTATAAAGGCTGTAGCTATTGTTAAGATATATAGTGTTACTCCGATATTTCAAGTCTCTGTTAGTTTATATGAAGAGTAGTATAAACCTCGACCAATATGTAAATAGAGAAATAGGAAAAATATGGATGCTCCGTTAGCATGTATAAATCGAAGTAATCAACCGTATTCTACATCTCGAGTAATATGTATTACTGATGAGAATGCTAATTCAATGTTTGATGCATAATGAAGTGATAGAAAAATTCCAGTGATTGTTTGAATACCGAGTGCTAGACCTAATAGTGATCCGTAATTTCATCAGATTGAGATATTTATTGGTGCTGGTAAATCAACTACTGTGTTATTTATTACTTTGAATAATGGGTGCTTAGTTCGTATAGGTTTAAACATAGGATATAAATGGACGTAAGGGTCCTTTTGACAGGTTAGATAATTTTACTACTATGATTATTATAATTAGTAAAATAGTGATTATTAGCATAAGAATAGGAATATTATAAAAGGAGTATAAAGTTAAGGTTGAAAATGAGTGAGTTTGGTCTAGTTGGGTAGAAGTAGAGGATAGTGTAATTATAGGTAAGGATAATATTGTTATAGTAGTAGCTATGATTAATATAGATGTTTTAATTTTTATAAACTGATTAGGTGATAGTGCTACAAAATATGAGAATATTACTATTATCCCTCCTACGTAAATTAGGAAAATAAGAAATGAGTACCATGCTCTGTATATTATGGCTGTTAATCATGAGATTGTTAAAGCTATAAGTAAAATCATAAATAGTAAAAGGATTGGTGTATTTAGAATTATTACTATTGATGTTAATGCTAGTAGAAATAAAGATATAAATATCATTTATTATTATAAGAATTGAACTTATATAGTAGACTTCAAAGGTCTAAGTGTACCTAACACTTAATAATAAAGAGCCTCATCAATAGATGCATAGGTATAAACAAATTCATACTACATCTACAAAATGTCAGTATCATGCCGCTGCTTCAAAGCCAAAATGATGATCTGAAGAGAAATGTCATTTTATAGTTCGGAATAAGCATGTAATTAAGAATAAAGAACCAATAATTACATGTGCCCCATGGAAGCCAGTTGACACAAAGAAAGTTGAACCATAAATTCTATCAGCAATAGTAAATGGGGCTCAAAAATATTCATTAGCTTGAAGGAAAGTAAAATAGAGTCCTAGTGCTACTGTTAATATTAAAGCATATATGGTTTCATTTCGTTTTCCAGCTTTTAAGCCGTGATGAGCCCATGTAACTGTTACACCTGAACCTAAAAGGACGATTGTATTTAGAAGTGGCACTCTAAATGGATTTAAAGGTTTAATTCCAATAGGTGGTCAAGTACAACCAACCTCTACTGTAGGGACTAAACTTCTATGAAAAAAGGCTCAGAAGAAGCCAAAGAAGAAGCAAATTTCTGATGTAATAAATAGGATTATACCTACTCGTAATCCCTTTACTACGTAGGTAGTATGGTGACCAGCATAAGTGGCTTCTCGGACCACATCTCGTCATCATAGTAATATTGAAATAAGAATTATAATTAGACCTAGAGATAAACATAATGTTCCTTGATTATGGAATCATCTAGTAAGACCTATAGTTAGTGCTAGGGCTCCTGCTGATGCTGTTAATGGCCATGGTCTGGGCTCTACTAAATGAAATGGTTGTCGAATCAATATAGTATTTTATTATTCAACTAGAAAGTAGTGGTTGTTACTAATACTATATATGTATATATGTATGGTACCTAATTTATAGTCCTTCTATTTGGAAGATAGATATACTGAATATACTAGTATCATACAAGAGGGAATTTCCATTAATAAATTTACAGTTTACTGTTTTTTTTTTTTAAACTATCTTGTTGTGGAGATAGAAATTATCAGTTTCATGTTTTGTTTATGTCAATACATTGAGGAATATTAGGTATATAGTCTTTTAGTTCAAATCATCAAATTGATGAGGTGAAAATGATTATTATAAGTCATAATGAAATTATAGTTAATAGTCATCTTATAGGTGATAAATGAGGCATTAAGATTTACTTTGGGTAACTAGGGCTCGACAAGCTCTTATTATATATCTTTAACTAAAATCTTATTATTGTGTTTTTAATCAAGCTAAAAAGTCTTTTGTTGAGATGGCTTCTATAGAAATAGGTATAAATCTATGGTTTGCTCCACAAATTTCTGAGCATTGGCCATAATATACTCCTGGTGCTTTAATAAAGAAAGAAGCTTGGTTTAGGCGTCCTGGGATTGCATCTATCTTAACACCTAGTGAAGGTACAGCTCAGGAATGAATTACATCTGCTGCTGTAATAATTATTCGGATTTCTATATTTATTGGTACTACCAATCGGTTATCTACTTCTAAGAGTCGATAATCTCCAATATTAAGTTGGTCTACTGGGACTATATAGGAATCAAAAGAAATATTATTAAAATCTCCGTATTCATATGATCAGTATCATTGATGACCAATTGTTTTAATTGTTAATGAAGGGTTAAATAATTCATCTATAGCATATAATAATTGAATAGATGGAAGTGCTACTGAGATTAAAATAAGAGCAGGGGCAATAGTTCAAAATGTTTCAATTTCTTGAGCTTCAAAAATATAACGATTTGTGAATTTGGTGAAGCATATAGCTAAGAGAGCATATCCAATAATGGTAAGTACTAAGGTTATTACTATTAGTATATAATCATGAAATTCAATAAGATCAGATATTACTGATGTAACTGGGTCTTGTATATGAATTTGTCCTCAATGTATCATATAAGTGAGTCGGAGACTTACTTCTAATTAACAGTTAGATGCAATTTATTTGCTTTCACTTAATTCAGTAATAATTCCTGTTTCAGGTAAGTTATGGAAGTTTAAAGGTAAAATTGGGTCTGATCATTCTATAGATGTTGCTATATGATTAGAGGAAATTAATGATCGTTGAGTTACTAGGGCTTCTCATAGTATATATATAAAGATTATTATTGATATTGCTGATAATAGTGCACCAAAAGATGAAAGAACATTTCATGATATAAAGGCATCTGGGTAATCAGAGTATCGTCGAGGTATACCTCTTAGACCTAAAAAGTGTTGTGGGAAGAAAGTAATGTTTACTCCTAAGAATATAGTATAAAATTGTACTAATGACAATTGTGGGTTAAAACCTACACCAGTAATTAGTGGAAACCAGTGATTAAAGGCTGCAAAAATAGCAAATACTGCTCCTATTCTTAATACATAGTGGAAATGAGCCACTACATAATATGTATCATGAAGTATTACATCTAGAGATGCATTAGAGAGAACAATACCTGTTAAACCGCCTATAGTAAATAAGAAAATAAAACCCATGGTTCATATTATTGCTGGAGTGTATATTACTTTAGATCCATATATTGTTGCTAGTCATCTAAATACTTTTACTCCTGTCGGAACGGCAATTACTATAGTAGCTGCTGTAAAATAAGCTCGAGTATCTACATCTAATCCTACTGTAAATATGTGATGAGCTCATACAATAAATCCTAGAATAGCAATACCTAATATAGCATAGATTATTCCTAGGGTGCCAAATGCTTCTGTTTTTATAGAGCTGTGTGTAACAATATGTGAAATTGCACCAAACCCAGGTAAAATTAAAATATATACTTCTGGATGACCAAAAAATCAAAATAAATGTTGAAATAGAATAGGGTCTCCACCACCAGCCGGGTCAAAAAAGGAAGTATTTAAATTACGGTCAGTAAGTAATATAGTGATTGCGGCAGCTAGTACAGGTAATGAGAGTAATAATAAGACTGTAGTAATAATTACTGATCATACAAATAATGGAATTCGTTCTGGGGTTATTCCTTTTCAACGTATATTTACCACAGTTGAAATAAAATTTAATGACCCAAGAATGGAGGAAGCACCTGCTAAATGTAGAGAAAAAATGGCCATGTCTACTGATGGGCCTGAATGGGCTACATTAAGGGCTAGTGGAGGATATACTGTTCATCCGGTACCTACACCATTTTCTACAAAAGCTGAAAATATTAATATAATTAAAGAGGGTGGAAGAAGTCAAAATCTTAAGTTGTTTAGTCGTGGGAAAGCTATATCAGGTGCACCAATTATTAATGGAATTAACCAATTTCCAAATCCACCAATTAAGATTGGTATTACTATAAAGAAAATTATTACTAGCCCATGAGCTGTAACAATAGTATTATAAATTTGGTCATTACCTAGTAGGGAGCCTGGTTGGGCTAGCTCTATTCGAATAATTACCCTTATTCTTGTTCCAGCTATAGCTGATCAAGCACCTAGAATAAAGTATAATGTTCCAATGTCTTTGTGATTTGTTGAGTAAAGTCATCGCAT